TTATCCATCTATAAAGGTCACTTCGGCAGCGGCCAAATCTAGAGGGAAATTGTGAGCGTTACGTTCGTGCATAACTTCCATACCAAGATTCGCGCGATTGATGATATCAGCCCAAGTGTTAATTACACGACCTTGACCGTCAACTACAGATTGATTGAAATTGAATCCATTTAAGTTGAAAGCCATAGTGCTAATACCCAGAGCAGTAAACCAGATACCCACTACGGGCCAAACAGCTAAGAAGAAATGTAAAGAGCGAGAGTTGTTAAAACTAGCATATTGGAAGATCAATCGGCCAAAATAACCATGAGCAGCTACGATATTGTAGGTTTCTCCCTCTTGACCAAATTTGTAACCCGCATTAGCAGACTCATTCTCGGTAGTTTCCCTGATCAAACTGGAGGTTACCAAAGAACCATGCATAGCACTGAATAGAGAGCCGCCGAATACGCCAGCTACACCTAACATGTGGAATGGATGCATAAGAATGTTGTGCTCAGCCTGGAATACGATCATGAAGTTGAAAGTACCAGATATTCCTAGAGGCATACCGTCGGAGAAGCTCCCTTGACCAATGGGGTAGATCAAGAAAACAGCAGTAGCAGCTGCGACAGGAGCTGAATATGCAACAGCAATCCAAGGGCGCATACCTAGACGGAAGCTAAGTTCCCACTCACGACCCATGTAGCAAGCTACACCAAGTAAGAAATGCAGAACAATTAGCTCGTAGGGACCACCGTTGTATAGCCATTCATCGACGGAAGCTGCTTCCCAAATAGGATAAAGGTGTAAACCAATAGCCGCAGAGGTGGGAATAATAGCACCGGAGATAATATTATTTCCATAAAGAAGAGAACCGGAAACAGGCTCACGAATACCATCAATATCTACTGGGGGAGCCGCGATGAAAGCGATGATGAATACAGAAGTTGCGGTCAATAGGGTAGGGATCATCAAAACACCGAACCATCCGATGTAAAGACGGTTTTCAGTGCTAGTAATCCAGTCGCAGAAGCGACCCCATAGGCTTGCGCTTTCGCGTCTTTCTAAAATTGCAGTCATGGTTGGTTAAACTCGGTTTATGGAATTATCAGAAGCTCCCAAGCATACATATGAAGCTTGTTATTTAACAGTATAGTATGACTCATATATCTATGTCAACCGAGGTTCTAGATCAATTCAGTATAGTAATTTACAAATAAGGGAATATTAAAAGAGATATTGATCTATCTGAAATTTTCAATTTATGTACCTCATAGATGCCATAGATTTCGTATATATATATATATATATATATATATACATATTATCTATTTCGTCACATTCCTTATTTACAATTTCATAAATAGTAGATTGGAATGAAAATAATCCATTAATAATAAATTATTCACTGCGGTAAAGTGCAATGCAATTTAGAAATGGAATGAACCCTTGAGATGAATTCGGTGTGAGATTTTATTTCTCGTGAATAAGAATATGAAGATCAATTCGATTGGATCCAAGGAAAAAGTAGCTAGAGATACCTATGGGAATTGGATCCGATTCATCTGGGTTGCCCGGGACTCGAACCCGGAACTCGTCGGATGGAGTGGATGATCTCCTCCTTCAATAGGAGGAAAAAATCTCTCCCCAAACCGTGCTTGCAATTTTCATTGCACACGGCTTTCTCTATGTATATATTTCGTAATCATCTTAATTCCCGAAAAAAAAAAAATAGATTGTGGATCGATTCTATTCTGGCAATTGCTCAATGAACATTTCATCGGTCGAATGGGGTTTCTACTTGTAGATTTTGTTTATTCCGCCAGGAATTAACAAAAAGGATTTCTTTGGAGAATATCTGAATGCCAAATTCGTTCTCTCTGTGAACGGGTCTTTGAGAAAGACAAAGATATCAATTCTCGTTCTTTTGGAGATGATTTCGTGAATAGTTCTGAACCGAATCTTTCCCGAACTACGCGTATCGCACTTTTATGTTTACAGGCTAAAGTTTTAGCACATGGAAGTCGAAGTATATACTTCATACGATATAAACCATCTTTCTTTGAGGATCCACTGTAATAATGTAAGATGTTTCTCCAAATTCGATCAAATCGATGGAGGATATTGTCATCTGTTAGACCAGTCCAGGCCAATCTACCAGTTGGGCGCCCTGAGATATCACAAAACCTTTCTTTAGCTAAATATCCAATCAAAAGCGTAGTTGGAGCTATTGGATCGAATTCCTTGGTAATGGGATCAGTAATGAATGAATCATCCAGCATTTTTATCTTAACCACGAAAGTATTCATTTGGACGCTAAATAAATAGCCCAGGAAAGAAAAACAATTCTTGGATAATTCATCGATAGATATCCGATATGGTTGGGACCGGAGATGAAAATGACACTGCCAAAAATTTGTAAGATGATATCTCCATTTTTTCACTAGAAGGTAAGTACCCCTCAGAGCTATAAGAAATCTTTCTCTATCTTTCACATAATGAATGGAAGGATCCTTCAAAAACCAGATACTTTTTTTCAAATCTTTAATAGATTTATGAGAAAATATGACAATATGCTCGATCTTTCTATAAAAAGTAGTTCGCTCTAGAAAAGCTCCATAGGACAATGATCGTGAATAAGAAAATCGTTTACAAAGGGGAACTAAAAGAGATTCACATTCATAGACATAATAATTCCACAGGAACAGGGATAACCTTGTCTTTTCTTTCGAAGCGATGAGAATCAATTGATCCAAATTCTCCGAAAGAATAAGATTTCGATGTTCGTGGAGAACAGATCGTAATGAGTGTAAAGAAGGAGCATCTTGGATCCAGTAACGAAAAGTTCGAACCAAAATTTCCGGATGAGTAGAGTGGGGTATTCGTATATCTAAGAGAAAATTGGAATGTGGAATTTTGTCTTCCATAAAAGGGAATATGGAATGGATGGACCGGAAACTATTCCATTCATTCATTCCTTCTAGATAATGTTTCGATTGGATTGAGAAGGTAACTTCTAGAACCACTGTCAAACCTTCTAGTACCAATTCGGAATAGAAATTCCTGTTGTGACCAACTAATTTATTTTGGTTGTAATTTCCAAATGAAACAATTGAACCATTCTGTTGGCGTATCCGACTAATTAAACGTTTTACAGTTAGGAAACTGAATCGATCATTGTAACTTGAATTTTCCATCGATTCGAAGGAACTGGATCTACTTAAATAATGATCATAAGCAATTGCGTAAAGATTTTCTTGAAAAAGGAGTGGATATAGAAAACGCCGCTGCCGGAATGTATCTTCCTTTCCATTTCTTCGAAACTTATCCATTTTCAATAAAACCTCGGCTATGGCCCTCATGAGAGTGACCTCTTGGGTTACAAAATAATACATAGTGCGATCCATCCGGTCAAGACAAGATAGATAATGATCCATCTGAGAGATAGAGATCCTATTCAAGGGATCTTCTATCTAAAAATCTCACATGAGAGATAATGAAAATCCTTTCTCTTAGCGACCTGATCGCTCTCCTGACTTTGGAATGAATTGACACGGTCAGTATACCATTTCTCCTACACATTCGTACTCGAGTACTTAGGACTCATTCTGGGCGGATAAATCCCTAATCGTATTCATAAGAAAAACCTCCCCCATATAGATGGACACTGATATGCTCTTAACTCCTGATCAGTAAAGGGGATTCCTCATCTAAATGAAGAACAGAAGCTCGTTCCTCTGGTTTTCCCTATGATTTAGGTCATTTAGCTCTATCCATTGACTCACCTGACTTAACCGCGAATTGATTCAATCCTATTTCACAATTATCACATTGAAATGGATGAGCATATCACACATCCATCTATGCATATGATATACGTTTCCCATCCATTTGATTCCTTGGATGAGATTTGGTTCTGATCGGATACGATCAGATCAAGTCTCATCAAGATCATTTATTTGAACGACATGCTGTTTTTTCCATTCATTTCCCTTCCAGGATCAGTCATAGTCTCACAACTTTACCGAAAGTATGGACGAATTTGTTACTCCATATAAATGTGTAAAAGATATTAGTCGCACTTAAAAGCCGAGTACTCTGCCATTGAGTTAGCAACCCATATTAGGATATAGATGTGATCGAAGTCGAATACGGAGTTATAAAATAAATACGAAGTTCTCAAATATCAAATACGAAAGAAAATAAATTGAATAATCGTTGAATGAGGGAAACAAAAACCTATGTGAATGTCTAGGTTAATGATTAACTCGTTCATTCATATGTATCTATATATACGTAGATTTTTATCTACCATTTACGGATCAAGCCATTTATCCAAATGGGGTTATTTTTGATCCGTCGACCAAATCATCATTAAAATTTGGAAGAACCATTAACGAACTGGTGAACCCAAGAAGGAAGGATCTATATTTCCATATGAACGGATTATATCGGCACAATATATCATTGTCAATCCCGGAATGTTGTAGAGAAATTAATTGTTGGATTAGCAGGACGGGCGCATTGAGAAGAGATCTTGGCTTGGGCTTATTCACAATAAGGACAACGAATTAGACCGTCCCGTTCATTATGAAAATTTGTACAGAATAAGGAGCTCCAAAATTAAAATTTTGGAAGCTCCTCATTTTATCGATCTAATTATTCTCTCTATCAACTCAATCTTTCATCCATCTAGATAAAAAGATTTTCATATTCGTCATCTTCATATAAGATCGCATGGGAACAGGAATGACTAAATGAATATATAATACAAAAAATAGAAATGGATGGTGAAAAAACAATTGCACAAAGCTAAATATTGGATCCATTCCTTTCCCTAAAGATTGGTCTGAAATTTTTGAAATATCCCTGCCTTCTCCGAAATATCATGAACGGTTTCTGTAGGTTGAGCCCCTTTCTCAAGAAAATGTAGAATAGCAGGAACATTTGAATAAGTTTGATCCTTCATTGGATCGTAAAAACCCACTTCCTGAAGAGCTTTTCCTTCTCTTCGAGATTCAACGTTAATTGCAACAATTCGATAAGTAGCTAATTGGGATAGGTAGGCTATAATCCCCCCCCCTGGAAAACGTATATGAAGCTTTTTCCTCATACGGCTCGAGCAATAATAATTTTGATAAGATTCATATATCTTTCTACTATAGATCTATGTCTATCTATCTATATAGATAGATAGGCTATATGAACTTAGTACTTTTCCTTCTCAAAAAGGAAAAAAAAAAAAGAAATAATTCATACTCATAGCTCAAGTATGCTTAGGTAATGCTCAACCATCATAAAATCCTATTCCTCCACTTTTTGAGCCGTCTTTCCCCTATTTTTTTTTTTTTTCATGTTTAATCTATCTCGATCTCTCATTTTTATCGAATCGTTTGAACAATCATAAAATAGGATTTTCTTGTTCTGAGATCGATCATCTTTTAATCATTAGGTCTGAGCCTTATCTTGCTTCGGTGGTCTCCAATCTTTTTAGAATGACAGCAACGTACATTTTGCTATTTGTCCACGTTGAGCAATCATATGAATGATTGATCCTTATATGATCGAATCTATTTATTATTGAAATATTCCTACCCATCATAATCGGTAATTGTTTACCTGTTCCGATTCAACCATTCTGATTTCGTAAATCAATGTGGACTTACAAAGTCGTTATAGCTCATTTATCTACACTGACCTTAGATTCTGTCCCCTGATCAATGAATGAATTAATACTTACTGCTCAAGCTCCGTCATGTAATATTTATATTTTCCTTTTCTTTCCCCTATTTTTTTTTTTTTTTTTTTTCTCCCAAAGAAAAGCAGGAATAAAATGAAAAAATGTTGAACTACGAGCATCTCCATTCGGATATGAAATGGTGGATATCTTAATCCACGGAACCGATCATGTCGTTCAAGTCGCACGTTGCTTTCTACCACATCGTTTTAAACGAAGTTTTACCATAAGATTCCTGATCTAAAAATTCATATATAATTATGAATAGTCATTAATGAAATTGATACGATAGGAACAGGGATCGAATTCGATTCACTCCTATTGGATAAATAGAATAAATTTCTTGTACAAGTACAAATGGAATAGATTTACGGAATGACATAAATTAATCATCCTAGCTAGATACCTAACACTTCTCTGGCTGCATAGATTACTTCGGTAGTAATGTTCACAATGCCCTTTTGTTGTGCGAATTTCTCGATATTTCTTTCGACTTTGTTCCTAACAAAGTGGGGAATTTTACTTAGTTCTCGTCGACTTTCAGGATCCCAAATCAGGCCTATACCCGTGGATAGTGATCTAGTCATTATTTCCTTAGTATCATGACCACCAAAAATATCTAGAAGATGATCTTCCATACCCAGGGCGAATGAGTTATAAACTGGATCAGCTATTTGATTAGTACCTTCGTAACCCAGAAAGGGCCGATACCCCAAAGGAAAACTTTGGATATGAACTGGTGAAGAAATAACTCCACAAGGAATATCGAGACGTTTACCAATATGACGTTCCATTTGAGTACCAAATATTGCAGATGGTTCTACACGAGCGATCATATCTCCCACTTCAGTATGATCATCTGTGATGAGTATTTTATCACAGAAATCTTGAATTTGCTCTTTGAACCATTCTGCATCATGTTTACAATAAGTACCTGTACAACTCACACGAATTCCCATCTCTCGAATAGATATCTTAGTAATTGAAGCAGCATGGGTTGCATCGCCGAAAACGACTGTTTCTTTCCCCGTCAAATTCTGACAATCGATAGATCTCGAGAACCGAGCAGCTCGGGAAACAAATCGGGTTTGTCCATCAATGTAGGGTTCGTAATCAACCTTTTTATTCGATGAAATGGGAGCCGAGGTATTAACATTTCTATGGATCTGTTGGATGCATTCGGCCATATCTACAGCTCCCATGGGAGTTGTGGATACATAAGGCATTCCGAATTCATTCTCCAGATACATCGCTGTCATTAAGCCCACTTCACGATAAGGAACTAAATTGAACCAAGCTCTTGGTAGATTTATAAGGTCTTTTACAGATCCTCCTTCAGGAATCACTTGATTAATCTTGATGTCCAGATCTCTTAATAAACGTCTCAATTCACGGCAATCATGTTGATTGTGAAAGCCCAATGTGAGAATCCCAATTATATTTGCAGAAGGTACATCTGTTACGGATTGATCCAATGTTTCTTGTCCGTGAGATCTATCCAAATAATATTTAACCACTTGTTCCAAAGTTCTATCTGCCGCCTGAAGTTCGTTCACTCGATAATGATCTATATTTGCAAAAATTACGTCGGAATCAGAAATTCTGGATGCTTTGTTCGCGAAGTTTTGCAAATCCTCTTGCAAGATACTAGAGGTACATGTAGGCGTCAATATGATCAGATCGGGACGTTCCTCTTTATCTTTTCGGAGAATATTCTCAACAACTTTTTCTCGAGATCCACGTGCTAGTACGTGGCGATCTACTATACTAATAGTTACAGGAGCAAAATCTCTTTCGCGTTCTAACATAGAACGCATTACATTGAAATAATCATCTCCTAGAGGAGCATGCATAATGGCATGGACATTTTTAAAAGAACTAGCTACTCGTAAGGTTCCAATATGAGCAGGACCAGCATACATCCAATAGGCTAATCTCATGGATCAGATTTTCTCTCAAATTGATCTGTGTTCCCACCCTACATCACAGAGATATCCCTTGCCATGTCTGTCTCATGGGAGACACATTCCCTTTTTATAAGTATCGTATATGCAATGATGAGAAATCAAAAGTGAAGATCCGATTTCATCGGATTTACCATTTATCTACTTATCCTTTCTCTTTCGACAAAGAGATAGCAATATTTGTTTCAATAAAATGAGTCTGGGACGGAAGGATTCGAACCTCCGAATAACAGGACCAAAACCCGCTGCCTTACCGCTTGGCCACGCCCCATTTCCATCCGATGCTCCGCATTCGTATATGTGCTAGTGAATACTAATATTCAGTATTTCGTCAACCTATTAAACAGAGTGTTTGGATCAAATAAAAATAGGTTCGTATCAATCGGGAAAATGATCCAATAGGTTATTGATAGGATTAAGCATAATAGAAAAAAAAAAAAAAAAAAAAATATCTATTTCATTGGTCATTATCTATCGAATCAGGTAAAATATTTTGTAAAAAACGATCTCTTCCGACCCGAAAGATCTATAATCAGACTCGCCGAATAGCTTCAATTGATCGACGAGATGCTTTTTGGGGCGTCATATTACATAATGTTTGAATATAAAGAATATAAATCGGAGAATATAAATGCCAGCTATGTCTAATATCTGTCTAGATGATGCCCTTCATTTGAATGATCTATTTCTGGCCAAATTACCCGAGGCTTATGCTATTTTTGATCCAGTTGTAGATGTAATGCCAATTATCCCTGTGTTCTTTTTTCTCTTAGCCTTTGTTTGGCAAGCTGCTGTAAGTTTCCGATAATATTTTAAAGTTTCAATCCTTTACAAAGAAAAATGAAAAATTCATTCGATTCAAAACGAATCATGGTTCAATAGTTCCCATATAGTAAAAATTCTTGGATTGCCATCATTGATTAAGAGGTTCTTTTATCACCCCCACTCTTTTGTTCTGCTCATTTTGTGGGGCAGAGGTTCTCTTCTGGTTCCCTCCCAACGATACCAGATCTAAATCTTTCTGAATTAGAAACCCTTGTATTCATCTTAGTCGATTTAAATCTCATCGCAAGCCCGGTTCGAGCTATTTTTTATCTTTATGTAAACGACATATTCCCATTGGAGAAATATCCGTTACATCTATGGAATAGAACGAGTATAAATGAGAATTCACAATCTATTTCTTTCCATAATTTTTCTCTGTTGAACAATTGAGTCTATTTATTTTATTACTATTTATTTTATTACTTGAGAACTCTTCGGATAAATGGCAGAGCGGTTGATTGCAACAGTCCCGAATTTGTTCCAACCCAAAAACAGTTAGGTAAATAAGGATTCAAATCCCTATCTTTCCATTCAATCCCAAGTGGGGAAGAGAGAGGAAAGAACAAAAAGTTTAAGAACAAGGAATGAAATTATCCATCTTCTTTCAAATTGATCTTCACACATGACTTGTAGATCCAAACAATTCCGTTATTCATAATAGAATATTATTCCTTGGTATTAAAGTATAAATATGTGGTACGAAGATTGACGATCTATTTTGTTACACTTCTAATAATGATCCCGGAGATTACGTAATGTTTACTCTTAAGTTGTTCGTTTACACAGTAGTGATATTTTTCGTTTCTCTCTTTATTTTTGGATTTCTATCGAACGATCCTGGACGTAATCCTGGACGTAAAGAATAATTCTTTTTCTTCTTCCGGAGAGATTTAAAATCTATCTCTTCCATAGGAAGATCCGGAATCTGCTGATTTGTAGGATGAATCTCAAGTTATTGAACGGAGAGAGAGGGATTCGAACCCTCGGTACGAATAGCTCGTACAATGGATTAGCAATCCACCGCTTTGGTCCGCTCAGCCATCTCTCCGAATTATGAAAAAGCAGTTTGTGCTTAGCACGATACTAGAGTGAAGATCTATACCATATAAGTATGTACAAATTGTATCAGTAATATGATCGATATAGCAATTTTTCGGATAAGGACCAACATTTCCGAAGAGAAAATAGTCTTGTTCATTTCGTCCGAAATGATTCTTCACTTTACCTGTCCTGGCCAGTATCTGGCTGGCCAGGCCCTTCTTTTCTATAAGTAAGAATCTATAAGTAAGAAGAATCGAACGAATCATTGATACAGTGCTTCACCTAGTCTGAAAGTTAAAATACTTGTTGTCAAAGCAGCAATAAGAGCTATCGAAATTTGACTCTCTGATATCGATGTCATCTCTTCATTCCCTCTCCAATCATTCTTTAAATAGAAGAGTTAAACGGATTAGTCCATTTTTTTTTTTTTTTTTTTTCTAGTATCGGGCTTTCTCCAAATTCTATGGATATTTTGGTACATGAATGGGCTCTCTCATGAGTAGGCTTTTATTTATTTTAACGATCTCCGCTGCTTGGGGCTATAGCTATGGATGTTCCTGATTTTAACTGAACAGATCCCATGGGATCCAGAATAAAAAGATGGAAAGAGAGATAAAATAGAAAGAAGAAAAAGGATTGTGGAAAGTGATTGATCTTGACAAAATTTTATTCATTTATCAATTCGATAGAATCTAAGGGGTTGAAACAGAATGAATCTAGAGGTTCTTGCACAGCTTACTGTTCTGACCCTGATAGTCATATCAGGTCCATTAGTAATAGCCTTATTAGCAGTTCGCAAAGGTAACTTGTAATTACAATAAGCCATCTCCGAGAATGAAATACTATTTTATCAAGTATTGAATCTCCGGGGGTGGAGATCCAGGGATGGAATGATAGGGACTTCCATTAGAGATTAAGAACTCCTTCCCGTTGGACAAAAGATCGATCCGTATGTTACAATTGAATTGTGGCGGGTATAGTTTAGTGGTAAAAGTGTGATTCGTTCCATTACCAACTTGAATAGTTGAAGGATCTTTCAATTCGATCCATGTTCCGATCGATAGCTTTATTTCTAGATGGGTTCAAATCCTTTCCTATCAATGCCGTGGCTAGGAATAGCATACATTCTCGTAATTCGGGTGGAATGAGAGAAAAGAACGCACTTTCAATTCCAAGACGGCGAAGCAGAATGTTTTCGGGATTAGATCGATCTATTTAATTTGATCAGTCACAAATCCATGGATGGAAATCCAGAGATATCTCTTTTCTTCATCGTAACTAGATCTTCAACTTACAGGGAAAATAAGTTGGAGCCAAATAGCTATAGAACGATGACTTTAGTTTACTGAGGTCACCGGCATTTTGTTCGAGCTCGGTGGGAACTCTTTTCCTGAAGATTGGAGCCAGTAGAAATAGAGAACGAGGTAACTAGAAAGATTTTTTTATTGAAATATTGAAGCTTTCCAATTTTCTCTTTCTAGAAGGATCATCTATGAAGTGAGTAGGTATTTCACATTTCAGGTCCATTCACGTATGAGAACTAACATAGATGTTATGGATTCAATTCATAGAACAATTCAGATTTGATGGGAAAGGAGAGGATAAAAGAGAGAGGATAGGAGGAACAGAAATAAGATCCGGATTCAATCTTTTTTCCTAAAGATTTGATCTAAGTATTCCTCTTCTTCATATCCCTTTCACTCTATCCCCCATGAAGGAGCCGAATGAAACGAAACTTTCACGTTCGGTTCTGAATTAGAGGTGTTGAAGATTGAGAATTAACGCCGACTATAACCCCTAGCCTTCCAAGCTAACGATGCGGGTTCGATTCCCGCTACCCGCTCATATTACTTATTCAAGATATATCAATTGTTTCCGTGGACAATTTCTCATTCGAAATGAATTTTCCATTTCCATATGACATATACTCTATTCTTTACAGAATCCCATCGTGGACGGATGAATTTGTCCACGATAAAGTATCCCTTACGGGTAAGAAAAAACAAGGTAAAAAAAAAAAAAGAAAGGAGAAGAACAAAAAGCGTCCATCGTCTAATGGATAGGACAGGGGTCTTCTAAACCTCCGGTATAGGTTCAAATCCTATTGGACGTAATCTTTCTCAATTGCTCCAATTGCTGCGCTCAGAAATGTACTGAAATACGTTCTTCAACTCTTCTCCTTGCCCGGAACGGCCCCACTAAAATGTCTAATATTCATTTCTGTTCTCGAAGTAAAAAAAGTTCGATATGTTCCTGAATAGCCTCTTTCAAAAGGGCTTCTGCTTGTTCCGTGAATGCCCTAGTAGAGCGTATAATTTCTCCAAACTGAGGTTTATTAGTTATTAAATACTCGCGTAACTGAACGAGAAATTTTCTCACCTGTACGATCTCTAATATATCTAGATATCCATTTGCTCCAGCATAAATAGTAGCTATTTGTTCTTCCACTGTCAAGGGAGCTGATTGAGATTGTTTGAGCAACTCACGTAATCGTTGACCTCTTGCCAATTGATTTTGAGTAGCTCTATCAAGATCAGAAGCGAATTGTGCAAAGGCTTCTAACTCTGCAAATTGAGCTAACTCTAATTTCAATTTTCCAGCTACTTGTTTCATAGCTTTAATCTGAGCTGCGGATCCTACTCTAGATACAGAAATACCCACATTAATTGCGGGTCTGATCCCGGCATTAAATAGATCAGCCGATAAGAATATTTGTCCATCGGTAATAGAAATTACATTAGTGGGAATATAAGCCGAAACATCCCCTGCTTGGGTTTCGACTATCGGTAAAGCAGTCATGCTCCCTTCACCTAACTGAGAACTTAATTTAGCTGCTCTTTCCAAAAGACGAGAATGCAAATAGAAAACATCTCCTGGATAAGCTTCCCGACCAGGTGGTCTTCTCAATAGAAGAGACATTTGTCGATAAGCTCGTGCCTGTTTGGAAAGATCATCATAAATTATTAAAGTATGTTGTTCATTATACATGAAGTATTCGGCTAGAGCTGCCCCTGTATAAGGAGCGAGATATTGTAATGTAGCGGGAGAATCTGCAGTTTCCGCCACCACAATGGTGTATTCCATTGCGCTACGTTCTTGGAATGTATTAACTACCTGAGCCACGGAAGAGGCCTTTTGACCAATAGCTACATAGACACATATTACATCTTGGCCCTTTTGATTTATAATGGTATCTGTAGCTACTGCTGTTTTACCTGTCTGCCTGTCTCCAATAATTAATTCTCGCTGACCGCGCCCTATAGGGATCATGGAATCAATAGCAATAAGCCCCGTTTGAAGAGGTTCATATACGGAACGTCTTGAAATAATACCTGGAGCAGGAGATTCGATCGATCTAGATTCGGAAGCTGTAATTTTACCTCTGCCATCAATAGGTTGAGCTAGAGCATTTACAACACGACCTGAATAAGCATCACTTACTGGTATCTGAGCAATTTTTCCAGTTGCTCTTACGGAACTGCCTTCTTGTATCATCAAACCATCACCCATTAATACAGCTCCAACATTATTTGATTCTAGATTCAGAGCAATGCCTACTGTACCATCCTCAAATTCCACTAATTCACCTGCCATTACTTCATCAAGACCATGGATACGAGCAATACCATCTCCTACTTGAAGTACGATGCCAATATTAACAACTTCTACTTCTTGGTTATATTGCTTGATCTGTTTACGGATAATACTACTAATTTCGTCGGGTCGAATGGTTACCATTAGCGTCTATTAATTATCTTCTGAAAAATGAGACCTATAAAATAAAGGCTAATCAGTTGTGTTTTTTCATGGCTCTAAGCATGCTGATATTATGATCGATCGTACGTAAATGTAACTCGTTATTCAAACGACTATTCAGAGTTCCCAAAGCTCTTCGTAAAGCTTGGCGAGAAATTTGTTGTCGGACCTGGTCAATTGCTCTTTGTTGTTCGAAGTTAACGGTCTCGTTTTTAGAATCCTCTAATCGTTCCAAATTTTCATGAGCAGCATTGATCAGATCCTCTTTTTCTCGTTCTATTTGAGAGTATCCATTTACCTGGATCTCATCCGCTCTCATTTCTACTTCTCGTAAGCGAGCCCGAGCTTTTTCGAGCTGATCGGTAGCTCCCTTGTATAGCTCTTCCGAATCACGAATAGTACTCAATATTTTCTGTTTACGGTCATCTAATAAATTACTTAATGAAAGTAGATCATCTATCCATGAATTTCACGAATTCATGATCTCTTCCCAAACCGAACATGAACCTTTCGATTCATTCGGCTCTCCCGCTCAGTTCTGGCATATCGATCTCCTTTTTTTACCGAGCCTGCCCTTTCCGTTCATATTCTGTAAAATTTAGATAGAATCTAGAGGGCTCCTCCGACCAGAGGAATTTTCAATTGTCGGCAAAGTTGTTCTTTCCTTTTCCTTCTTCTCTTTCTTCTTATTCTCTCTTTTTTCCTTCCTCTTTCATTCGTATTTCTCCTTTTTTCCTTTTTTAAAATAATCATTTTTTTCTGCGTAGGTTGTCGGTTCAGCATTTAACCCAAAATTGGATAGGAGATTATGACCATTTCCATCAGTGGATGGATCAAATAATTCCATTGATATGAATGTTATATATCGGATCAATCTCCAACTATGCCTTTTTAACCCATCTCATATTGACACAGTGGTGGAAAGAGTACCCAGTTGTGCTTGGACTTCGAGCAGTTTAGCTTTAACCATTTCAATGTCTTCTCTTATCGATTAGTGGAAACTAAAAGTTCATTTCCCGATCAATTACGAAATGCTATAGTTCTTCCATATTCTCCATTTAGAAGTAATTCGTTGAGATCATGCACTTTACTATCGTGCAGCTGGTTGGATTCAACCATATTATTCAAATAAACAACTCGCACACACTCCCTTTCCGAAATAGATCAGTACACCGAGCACCACGCTTAGATTTATTAGATTTGTTCCTAAAATATTGGTATTCAACCCGAAACCTCCAGCAGGAGACCAATAACCCAAGGAAAAGGAAAAATCAGTCCCATTTATCATATGCTCTCCCCTTATAGATAGGGCTATTAAAGTTTTACAGAATTCTTCTCTCACTCAACTCTATCTCCTGTTCCAGTTCCAGATAGGGATATTTCGGGGGACCTATTCAGTCCCAGGTCCCGTGTTTATAGGGGTAGTATAAAATACTTTGTTCGTTCCACTTCCTGTCAGGAATATTTCCGGCTAAACTAGGTATAGGGAGAGAACTGATCTTTATTCCTTGGATCAGCCCCTCCCTAAAAAGATCGACTGAACAAAGAAATTATTTGGAGAGGGTAATAATAACGATAATGACAAGGGGTACAGATCTTTCAGCGATTACGGGATCAAACAAAGGGATTTGCAAATAGAAGTGCTAACGCTACAACTAGTCCATAAATAGTTAGAGCTTCCATAAAAGCTAAACTTAACAGTAAGGTACCTCGTATTTTACCCTCTGCTTCTGGTTGTCTCGCAATACCCTCTACGGCTTGGCCCGCAGCAGTGCCTTGACCAACACCAGGTCCGATAGAAGCGAGGCCTACAGCTAATCCAGCAGCAATAACGGAAGCAGCAGGAATCAAGGGATTCATGGTAATCTCCTCTTACTAAGGTTGAGAAATGGTTAATAGTGCGGCAATTTCATCTATTGACTGCTCACCAATAGTTCAATTATATAACAATTCAGCTGGAACGACTAAGAACTCGAGGTGTTCCTTATTCAAATATCAAAGTGATTATGGAGGAAAACTTTTTTTTTTTTTTTATGCGCTACCCCTATACAAATATTTCTTCTTATATCCAAAATAGACGCAGATTTTTATTCACTAAAGGAATGTAATGTACCGTCTCGATAAGTAATTCTATATCACATCCCTATATGAGATCTTAATCATTTGTATCACGCATACATGGATAGATATCTATTTATATATATATAAATAGATAGATTTGACCAATTAATGGAATTAGTAGTTCACTGATCATAATTCTTATTACTATGACCGAGCAATCGAATCTTCAATTGACCGGGTATACAGGTATAACAAGAATAAAAAGAACAGGGATATATATATATCATTGAAAGCGAAATCCTATAAAAAATTATACCAAAGAACATTCCACATCACTTTCGCTCTTAACATACATCTTGAGTTATCTATAGGTTAGGGCGAGATTCGTAAAATCTTCTGTCCGATCGGAAAGTGATTTAATGATGACCCTCCATAGATTCACCTATATAAGCTGCGGCTAAAGTTGCAAAGATCAGAGCTTGAATAGCGCTTGTAAATAATCCCAGAAACATCACAGGTATAGGAACCACCAGAGGTACTAGAGAAACAAGAACAGCAACTACCAGTTCGTCAGCTAATATATTACCAAAAAGTCGAAAACTAAGTGATAAGGGTTTCGTGAAATCCTCTAATATATTGATCGGTAAAAGTACTGGGGTTGGTTGAATATATTTACCAAAATAACCTAACCCCTTTTTTGCAAGACCTGCATAGAAATATGCTACTGACGTGAGCAAAGCTAAAGCAACAGTAGTATTAATATCATTTGTAGGTGCAGCTAGCTCCCCATGAGGTAATTGGATTATTTTCCAGGGGAGAAGAGCACCTGACCGGTTAGAAACAAGAATAAATAAGAACATAGTTCCGATAAAAGGGACCCAGGGGCCATATTCTTCTTCCCCAATCTGAGTTCTGGTCAGGTCCCGGACAAATCCAAGGACATATTCAACAAAATTTTGACCACCAGTCGGAATGGTTTGTGGATCTCGAACAGCTATAGTAGCTGAACCTAATAAGACAGCAATTACAACCCAGGAAGTTATAAGTACCTGTGCATGAACTTTAAAACCCCCGATTTGCCAATAGAAATGTTGACCTACTTCCACACCGGATATCTCGTAGAAATGATTTAGTGTGTCAATAGAAGATTGTACAATATCCATATTACCCCTTACAAAGATTAACTTCAATAAGAAATGATTTTGGTTGAATGACCAATTTCTCAATTACCTCACTTTCATCAAAGATATTGGCCACGAAAAATGGAATGGTCATTTCAATAAGAATATTTATGGTGATTTTAATATATTCCCTGAGATTTGGGAATAGTAGCCGACCCAATAAATTCACTCTTGCGAGACCTAGAAATAGTAGCCAACTCAGTCAATACCCAGATCCCGGGTTTTTAGAACGAGGAATTAACTTTTCATTGATTCACCTTTCATAGAGCTATAATGACCTTCGCAGATTGATGACGTTAATTTGTTCAAGATCAATCGGATTGAAGCTCTAGCATCATCATTGGCTGGAATTGGGATATCCGTGAGATCTGGATCACAATCCGTATCAACTAAGCAAATTGTCGGGATACCTAAAGTTATGCATTCCCCAATAGCAGTGGATTCTTCTTGTTGATCGGCAATTATTACGATATCGGGCAAACTTGTCATGTATTTAATCCCACCTAAATATTTCTGCAATTGAGCTAATTGTCTCTTGAGCATTGCTGCCTCTTTCTTTGGAAGTCGATTGGATTGTCCCGTATCTTGTTCTTTCTTCAAATCTTTGAACTTCCGGGGTCTCGTTCCTGTAGTGGACCAATTGGTTAACATACCACCAAGCCATTTTTTATTTACATAATGACATCGAGCTTTTATAGCAGCTGATGCTACTGAATCAGCTGCTTGATATTTCGTACCAACTATCGGGAATTGTTTTCCTTTACCTGCTGCATCGAACACTAAATCACAAGCTTCTGATAAAAAGCGAGCAGTTCGAGTCAGATTTATAATATGAATACCTCTGCGCTCTGTAAAAATGTAAGGCGCCATTCTGGGATTCCATTTCCTAGCTTGATGACCGAAATGAACTCCTGCTTCCATCATCTCTTCCAAATTGATGTTCCAATATCTCTTTGTCATTTCTCCCCCCCCCCCTTTTTTTCTCTCGAAAGAACGAAATACCATGGGCTTAAACGTGGAATTATTCCGACGGAATTGATTGCATTTCAGAGATCGCCTATTCGTATCATATATGGTGCGAGTTATTCATTCTATCGAGCTATTCATTTCATACTCTTATTATATGATCAATATAACAATAAATTTGGTTATCAGCACTATTTCCGTCCGCATAATGGTTGTTCAATGTATTGTGAGAATTCCTCCTAATGGGGAAGGGAAAACAGATACTTTTTCATGATGAAAGAAAATATCTTTCACTTTGCCACTAAATATCTCATTCTTTTCCGTTCTCGGATCAATTTCGTTCCGTTCCCCTGAATGGTAAATAGATTGTTTGAATCCGGTACCGGCAGGTACTATCCCCCCCAGAATGACATTCTCTTTCAAACCTTTCAACCAATCAATACGACCTTGGAGAGCAGCTCTGGCCAAGACCCGAGCAGTTTCTTGAAAACTCGCTTCTGATATAAAACTTTGAGTATCCAAAGATGCTCTTGTTGCTCCCAATAACATAGTTCGATAGTAGGTCGCCTCTTCCAGGGCCCGATCCATTCTTTGTGCTCGCGATAATTCGATTAGTTCCCCGGGTAAAAAAACATCAGCCATTCCATCTCCCGAAATTAACACTTTCGATGTCATTTGGCGTACAATAATCTCTATATGCTTATCAGAAATTTGCACTCCTTGGGATCGGTAAACCCTTTGAATCTGATTGACCAAATGAATTCTACTTTGTTCCATGGTTATCTTAGAACTGATGAACGACCCCCAGAGGCTCCCGAGAGATCTCGTCATATCTCTGTTCCAATCCTCAAAACTTTTTTCTAGATTCATCGATATTGAATTAATAGAACGAGCCTCTGACAATTGTTCAACCTTAGGAAGACCCTGAATTATATCACCAGATTTGAATCTTTCATATATCAATGTTATCAATGTATCTCCCTCGTTAATAATTTCTCCATAATGACCATGAACAGTTGCTCTTCGAGTAGCCAAATAGAGCTCAGCTAATCTAATTACTAAGGATTCCTCATGAACGGCTATAATCTGACCAGATCCGGGGAGTGGTTCATCCTCAGATATACGTACACTTTCACGAATCAATTGTCCAAGGCTAACTACTGGAAATGGGTTTTCGCAAAATTTAGATAAGGGAAAGCACCTATTTGAATTGAATAGATCAGAAATGATGTTCCTGCATGGACCAAAATTAGAAACTACCGTATTTTCGTCCATAAAATACCATTTTGGTACTCGGAGAGTATTTTCGGAATTGCCAAAAATAGGCTGTTCCTTTAATGAAATATTATAATACTTATTATAAGTTATCGAATGGGAGGACGGAGAACGGTTAGCAATACTATGTAAGTTACCCAAGAAACCCGACAATTCAATGATTTGCATCATGGAATCATCTTGAATTGATCTATTTACCATATCATAATGTTTAGATCTCTTGGATAAAACGATTCGGGAACAATCGGATGGTGACAGGACCATAAGAGATCCACCTTCTTCCCTTTCATTAGGTAATGCACGGATAGTCCCTTGATGCTGACTAAGTAATTGACTCTCCTCATTGGAAGAAATGGGATTAGCGTGATCCAATTTGTTATGAAACATAGATTTTGAACCTGCTGTATTCTTCCTTTTTCCCATATACAAGATGGGGTATTTCGCCAAGCTAATTTGAAGAAAATTTCTAACGATCCCATTTGTTCTTACTTCAGTAAGAGAGGCATAAGCCTCTTCCATAGAATCTTTTTGCTCCCAATCCAATACTAAATAAGTTCGAACCAATTGAATACTTATGTCATTAATTACTTGGATTCGTTCACCATCTCCATAGAGAAGAAAATTACCAACTCGAACTTGCAAGTTGTCCCCTTCCCTCAATAGATCTAGGGAAAGGGGTGCTGTTATATCTGGCCCATCAGGTATTCCATATTCCACGACGGGTCGGACCGGAACAAAAGGCTTTTCCTTAGGAGGTATGATCCATTGTAAATAGATCCAATTTTCAGATTGGAATTCATCAAAAAGAATCTTTCCCGGTGGTATCAAAGTGCCGTTGTGCCGAGATATTCCATGTATCTCCCCGGGAAAATAAATATCTCCGGGCAATATTCTCATTTCGATCTTTTTTTTAATTCTTACTATCCGAACTAATCCACCTACTTGGCTCTCAATATCGCAAGTGATTTGTGTACCTGCTCGAATAATACTATTGTTTTGTACCATTATAGACGAAGATTCATATAGGATATGCACTTCTTCGGGGATGAAAAGAAAGCGACCTCCTTTCATTTTATCTTTCGATCTGAATCCTCTTGCTCTTTTATCTCCGAGGTAATTCTCTTTATTGCCGATCGAATCGACCTTTATAGTCCCATATTTGATAATTCCTGAACTATTTATTCTGTATCGAGGGTCATCCGAAACAGCAAAAATGTCATTTCTCTGTGAAATACCATTTCTGGATATTTTAATAATAAGATTGGGACGAGATATTCCCTTATTTCCCCGTTCTTTATCGTATCGCAATGGGACGAAGAATCTATTTCTTTGCTTTTTCCCTGAAATATTGAAATTATCAGAAGAAATGGTAGAATAGATAGAATCCCAATGCTCGTTGGATATGACCCGATCAATTTCTGAATAACTGGAGATTTGTTCTTCTTTTCCATAAAAGTTCGAGTCAACTGATTTGTGTTTCATTCGATCTTGATTCACCGAATAATCCGGAAGTAATTCATGTTTGGCAAGAGGAAGTTGAACATTTACTTGATCTTGATCCTTATGAAATGGAAAGGATACCGCGCTGGATCCGTGTATACCCCCCGATAATACCCATAAATGACTTGTCCTGAGTATGAGATGAACATTACCCTGTACATATTCAGGTGCATGACACACATTGGTACTCCAGTGCATTTCTCCCTCTAGGTTAGAATAGATATGTTTCCGAACTTTCTCTTTCGAAGGAGATGTTCTAGCATGAACTTCGGCAATAATTTGTTCCGATTCCACATATTGATTATTCTGAACCAAAAGCAAACTTTGTGGTGAAATAGTTAAGTCATGTACCTGATCTTGACCATCAAGAGTGATGGATAAGTTATTATGGCACATAAAAGCAGGATGCCCATGACGTGTACGCGTGGGATAAACCAAATTTTCATCGAATTCAATTTTTCCGTTGAAAGGAGCTCGTACATGTTCTGCAATATCACCTGTAAATACCCCACCGGTATGAAAAGTCCTTAGTGTTAGTTGAGTTCCTGGCTCTCCAATTGATTGGCCCGCAATGATGCCTACTGCTTCTCCTAATTCGATCAAGTTACCATGAGTAGGACTACGACCATAGCATAATCGGCAGATCCGAGATAGACTCTTGCAAGTCGAAGGGGTTCGTATATAGATTGGTTGTGCTCGAAGGGTTATTAATTGATGGGCAAGTCCAACCCCAATATCTTGATTACGCGTGGCAATGCATCTCATATCTATATATACATCGTCCGCTAACACGCGACCAATTAGTGTTTGTAGAACAATTCGATTCTTGATCCTCTCTCGACCTTGAATGAGATTGACAAAAATACCTTGGATAGTACCACAATCTGTTTTACGTACAACGATGTGTTGAACCACCTCAACAAGTCTACGCGTGAGGTATCCGGCATCCGATGTTCGTACAGCAGTATCCACAACCCCTTTACGAGCGCCATAACAGGAAATGATATATTCTGTTAAAGAAAGTCCTTCGCGGAAATTACTTTGAATGGGTAAATCAACGATTTGTCCTTGAGGATCTGACACTAATCCTCTCATACCTACTAATTGGTGAACCTGAGATGTACTTCCTCTGGATCCTGAGAATGACATCATATGTACTGGATTAAAAGGATCGGTCATTCTGAAATTAGGATTCATTTCTTGTCTCAAATATTCACTTGTAGCATACCATGTCTCAATTGATTGACGTAATTTTTCCACTGCATGTACATTCCCATAATGATGATGTTTTTCCGAAATAGAACCTTGTTGTTCCGCATCTTGGACGAGCCATCCCTTGGAAGGTGCTGTTAGAAGATCATCAATTCCTAATGAAATAGCCGCATCAGTAGCTCGTTGGAAACCTGAAGTCTTAAGTTGATCCGAAATATTTGATGTATATGTCATTCCGAAGTGATTTATTAATCTGCTAATAAGTTGTTTCATGGCAGTTTTATCCATCGCTTCATTATGAAAAAGCAATTTAGCCCGTTCTGCCATAGGGAAAAACCTCCGCATTTTCGTAAGCAAGATCCAACAATGGGTTCGAGCCAGTTATCCTAGGGCTTCCTCAATTTTGATTTCCGCATGAACGAGATGATTATGGGACTAAAAACATTATATTATGATAGCTGGTAGCGATTTATTCGGGTGTTCAGAAGCCCGAGAGAAGCCTTGTATGGCTTCTTCTATTTCTCGATCGAAACGAATACGACCAACAGTTGTCCGAATGTATATACTGAGTATTTCTCCTACTTCATTTTTTCCTATTCGGTAATGTTCATAAATTTCATGGAAGATACCCAAAGATTCATATTGAACCTCGATAGGGGCTTCTCGATCTACTGAGGTAATAATACGTAAACCTACCCCCCACCGAAGCCATAAAGGGCTGTCTAATTCAATTCGTTTTTGCCAATGAGCCCCGAGCGCATCATCATAACTATAAAAAGAAGGTTTTTTACAGGAAAAGATATTATATTTAGAGTAATATGGGTGATACCTATTTCCATAAATACCTTGATTATTTCCGACCGTTAATATATAAAGTCCAAGAAGCATATCTTGAGTTGGTACGGAAATGGGATCTCCAATAGCTGGAGACAATAGATTTGTATGAGAAAACATAAGTAAACGAGCTTCTGCTTGAGCCTCCAGAGATAAAGGTACATGAACAGCCATCTGATCCCCGTCGAAGTCCGCATTAAATCCCCCACAAACCAATGGATGTAAACGAATGGCACGCCCTTCTACTAAAATAGGTTGAAATGCTTGTATACCTAATCTGTGCAAGGTGGGTGCTCGATTTAACGATACAGGGTGTCCTTGCATAACTCCTTGAAGTACCTCCCATACAATGGGTTCTTTATCTCGAATTATACTTTTCGCAGCCCTTAAGTTGGGAGCAAAATGTCGTCTAATTAGACCACGAATTACAAATGCTTGAAAAAGCTCTATTGCTATCTCTCGGGGTAATCCACATTGATGTAATGGAAGGGAGGGGCCCACCACAATGACAGAACGACCTGAATAATCAACTCGTTTACCAAGTAAATTTTCACGAGATCTTCCTTCTTTGCCTTCGATTACATCTGAAAACGATTTATAAGGTCTATCATGACTGTCTCTCATTGGTTGTCCACGAATGCCATTATCTAGAAGTGCATCTACGGCTTCCTGGACCAATTTTTTTTGACAAATAACTAATCCCCCTGGCGTAGATCTACTTCTTGCTAATAGATCGGTAAGAGTATTATTCCGATAGATAACTCTCCGATAAAGTTCATTTGGATCTGAAGTGATCAGTTCACCTCCACCTAATTGAACGATTGGCCTCAGTTCAGGAGGAAGAACTGGCAATGGGCATAAAACCATCCATTCTGGTTCTATATCTGTTTGGAGGAAATGTTTAGCTAATTTCATGCGTCTAACCGAAAAATCCTTTCTTCTTTGAATTTTTCTATCTCCCCATCCATTTCCGGCCGATTTCTGTTTCCCCAATCTCTTCCATTCCATATATGAACGATCCATCAGAATTTGCAGATTCAGACCAGCTAGTTGTTCCCTGATAGCATCTCCTCCAGTAGCTATTTCTCTATGTCGAAATGCCCCAAAGCCCCGAGCAGAAAAATAATGAGGGATAATATCCCTCCAGGATTGAATTTCATATTTGAATGGACCCCGTGATCGTAATGAAGTTGGTTTGTTAGCTATGGGCCTAGCAATAAAAAGATTGAGATAGGTTATTTCCCCCCCCCCTCGGAATCGGACGTGAAAGTTTTCTCTCATCCGGCTCAAGCAGCTGTACCGGAACGGAAAGTTCTTTGAAGAAGAACTCCTTTTGCTCCGGAAAAAGGACCAAATAGCTACTCTTTACTCAAGTTCCAAGTGGAATTTTTCCTCTACTCCTCTATCGTATTACGGCATAAAGATGGAATTATTGAGTAGTCTCCTTTCCCCCCAACGATACATTTCGGAAATACCTCCGATTCATTTGAATTTGAGACTCATGAGGGATTTACTTGTCTGTATCTCGTTCCATTTGATCCTTTAGGTCCTTGCTCTACTTCGATGGTTGCAATGCTATTTGAAGCATATATGCGATGAATAGACTCCTACAGCCATATCTGATTAAATTGGTCCGGAATACATTGATTCAGGGATGATCAAAATGAAAGAGAATGACTCTTGAATTCCATTATACGAAAGAAAAGAAGTGTTTTTCACGAAGTCTAATAGCAATTTAATATGGAATATATAAACCCTGGACCCATTCCTCTTTCTCAACATCTCTTCTAGATGCTTGTGATTCTGAGCTTCATACTATTTCTCCTGAGAGACATGTCAGAGCTAAAGGCATCCCAATGAGATTGAATAGGATGACAGTTCCTTATTCCGGATCTGCAGAATCGGAATTTGTGATCAAGTCGCACATCGCAATATACTGGGCCTTCTGATTCTTTGAGAGGTTTGGCTAATAGATTCGCAATATAACTGGGAAGGCGTTTTGAATACCATACGTGAACCACTGGACATGCCAGTTCGATGTATCCCATTCGATATCTTCGAATTCGAGAATCAACAAATTCAACTCCGCATTGTTCACAAAATTTTGAGTTTTCTTTTTCATTTCCGATCACTCGAGAATTTCCACAAGCACAAACTCCACTTTTGATAGGTCCAAAGATTCTTTCACAGAACGATCCATCTTTTTCTGGTTCATTGGTTTTATAATGTAAAGTATAGGGTTTAGTCACCTGTCCAACTATCCTTCCATTAGGTAAAATTCTCTTGGACCAAGCACAGATTTGTTCAGGAGAAGCTAATCCAATTCGAAGCTGTTGATGCTTATCCCGGTCGATCATAAAAGAAAGATTCTGATTCATTTTGATTAAACTTCCTTCCTATCTATCTGAAAGTCGTTTTCATATATAATAGCATGATCCAATTCTGGAGCTAAAGATCGTAGTTCTCGAACGAGCAATCGAAAAGATTCTGGAGCAGTACCAGGTCTAGGTATTGGTCCTCCAGTGATAATGGCACCAAGTACTTCATGACGAGCTCCAATATGGTCAGATTTAAGAGTAAGCATCTCTTGCAGAATATAAGCAACACCAAAACCTTCTAGAGCCCAAACTTCCATTTCTCCTACTCGTTGCCCTCCCCGTTTGGATTTTCCTCTAAGAGGTTGTTGTGTAACAAGTGCATAAGGTCCACTGGAACGTGCATGGATTTTATCATCAACCTGATGAATTAATTTCGGCATATAAGCTTTTCCTGTTGTAACAGGTTGTTCAAAAGTATCTCCTGTTCTTCCATCAATTAACCTATTTTTACCGGGATGATTAGGTTCAAATACCCATGGATTAGCTGTTCGCTCACTAGCTCCATAGAGCTCAGGAAACACTAGTTTTCTCGAAGCTTCTCGCTCGTATCTTTCGTCAAAAGGTGTTATTCTATAATGTCTGTTCATCAAGTTCCCTGCTAAACCGGGCAAACATTCAAAGATCTGTCCTACATTCATTCGTGAAAGTACCCCTAATGGGTTTAATACCATATCAACTGATGTTCCGTCTTGCAAATAAGGCATATCTTGTCTAGGCAAAATCTTCGAAATAATACCTTTATTACCATGCCTTCCGGCTACTTTATCGCCCACTTGTATTTTACGTTTCTGTAAGATATATACGTGGACCACTTCTGCATTATCACCAAAATTCTCTTCTTTATGGATCCATCTCACATCAATAACCCGGCCTCTTCCACCTATGGGTACTCTGAGACAACTTTCCCTTGCGGTAGACACTTGAATACCAAATATGGCTTGTAATAATCTTCCTTCCGGGGCACGCAATGATTCTTCTGCTGGTTGAGGTGTTAATTTACCCACTAGAACATCACCTGTTTCTACCCAAGATCCTAGCATTACAAGGCCATTTCCATCTAGATGACGGAGTAAATGAGCATCTAAATGAGGTATTTCTTTAGTGATTCTCTCAGGGCCCTGGCTTGTCATACAAGTTACAATTCCATATCTTTCGATATGAAAAGAGGTATAGATATCTTCATATACCAGACGTTCACTAATGAGTATTGCGTCTTCAAAATTGTATCCTTCCCATGGCATATGAGCTACTAATATGTTTTTTCCCAAAGAGAGTTCTCCCCCTACTGTAGCTGCACCGTCCGCCAGAATTTGTCCTTTCTTCACATATTCCCCTCGGCGAACCCTAGGTTTTTGATGCATACAAGTATTGTTATTAGAACGTTGATATGTAACCAATTCTGTTCCTACAGTGTCTCCATCAACCGATGAAGTGATTTTTCCAGCATCGATATACGTGATCCTTCCCCCTTGTGTGGCTATAGCTGCACTTCCTGAATCTGGAGCTGCTTGACCTTCTAATCCAGTTCCGACAATACATTTCTCAGGTTGGAAAAGTGGAACTGCTTGACGCTGCATATTCGAACCCATTAAAGCGCGATTCGCATCATTATGCTCGAGAAAAGGAATGAGGGAAACTCCAACGGAGAAATATTGGAAAGGAAAGATACTTCGAAAATGGATTTGTTCCCATGCAATAGCTAAGAATTCTTGTCGATATCGAGCTGGAGTAACTTGTTCCTCTCGAATCCCTTGATTTAACGCCAAAGAATTTCCTGTGGCTATCCGATAGTATTCATCTTCTCCCGATGATAGATAAACCATATGTTCTTCTTCCGATCTCTCAGAGATTTTATGGAATGGACTTTGTAAAGAGCCGCAATGACCAATCCTTGCACGAATAGCTAATGATGCAACAAGTCCAGCATTCATTCCTTCGGACGTCTCAATCGGACAAATACGCCCATAATGACTAGGATGAATATCCCGTATTCGAGAACTAGCAGTTCGCCCCGTCAATCCTCCGGGACCCAAATAACTTAATTTTCGCCTATGAACTATTTCTGTCAATGGATTAGTTTGATCCAAAAATTGGGATAAGGGGTGTGAGCCGAAAAAATCCTGAAAAGTAGTTGTTAATGGAGTTGAAGTTACCAAGTTATTAGGAGTTGGTAAACATTTGCGCTTAGTTGCTCTGCGTATAGTTCTTCGAACTGCATTTTCCAAACGACCTAGAGCTAATCCGAATTGATTTTGTAATAAATCTGCTACAGAACGAATACGCCGATTTTTTAGATGATCCATATCATCAAGTGTACCCATTCCAAATTTAACTCTGATCGAGTAATCCACAGCAGCCAATACATCTTGCGGTAATGAAAAAATCTCGTTCTCGGGTATATCAAGATTCAGCTTTTGGTTCGGATTTCGTCGACCAATCTTCCCTAATTCACATCTTTGTTGGAGAAATTTTTTTCGTAATTCTTTACATAGAGACTCGGAAAAGACCAAATCGCCACTTACGCAATAGAGTTTCTTATAGAACTCCGAAATGGCATTTTTCTTCGACCGAAGATATTCCTTTTGTTCTTGTCTCTCGGTCAGGAGAGATAAGAATATTTTTGGATAGCAAACATTGTCTAGAATCTCTCCGAGATTTGAACCCATAGCTGATAGTAGAATTGGAATAGATATTTTTCGTTTTTTGCTCACACGAGCCCATATCCTTGTTTTTCCGTCAATCTCTAATTTTGATCTTCCTCCCCAATCTGAAATTATAGTGCTGGTATATAGAGTGATTCCACTCTGGTCTGGTTCCGAACTGTAATAAATACCGGGACTTCGTAATATTTGATTGACCACGATTCTGGAAATTCCATTTACTACAAAGGTTCCTTGAGAGTTCATTAAGGGAAGATTTCCAATAAGTACAGTTTGTTTCTGTATCTTTCTACTATTCCTCTGAATCAATCTTGCTGGTACATATAATTCAGAGGAATATGTAAGGGACTGATATACAGCATTTCTCTCTTTGATCAGGGGTTCTGCTAATTCATATTTATTTCCAAATAGTTGAGATTCAATTTCTTGATCTGTATCCTCAATTTTCGGAAAATTCTGAAGTTCCTCGATTAAGCCTTGATCAATGAAACGACAGAATCCTTCGAATTGTATTTTCCCAAATTCAGGGATTGTAGACGTTCCCTTATTTTCATCTAATAGCATTGGAAGTTTCCCGTCCATAAAAAGAACCTATTTCGTTATTCCTTATTGATCCATAAGAATCAATCCGACGAAAATGTATATCTCGTTCGCTATATCCCGTGAAATTCTACCTATATCCAGATATACGTATAATTGAATAGAGGAAAGGTCCTTTGATACTCCCATTTACTTGAAACGGAGATATGAACAAATGGATCAAACCATTGAACAAGATTGATTTGAACACTTATCAAATGTTATAATGAGATTGAATGACGAAGAAAGGATCTGATACATTTCCTTGGTGGTTGACTTTAGCACCTGTTCAATGTTATAATGAGATTGAATGAGAAATAGTATTTGATCTTTCTATTACATTTCCATAATGGTTCGGCGACATAGCCAAGTGGTAAGGCAGAGGACTGCAAATCCTTTATCCCCAGTTCAAATCCGGGTGTCGCCTGGTTAGGTGGAGAGAGCGAAAGAGAAGGAAGAGTTTGGATTTCCATTATATCACCTCTGGAGACAACTTAAGCTGCTCCATATTACCAATGTGGCCCATCGCCTTTTGATCCTGTCATAAATAGACGAACCTGTGGGAATAAGGGAAGTTTATAGAAACTTGTTCCGAAGAACAAGTGAATCTATGGATCTCTCAGAGAGACTCGTCAACAACGTTTGGAATGGAAAGGATCTAATTTCGACTTTGCGTTATTGTGATTAGTTCCCTTATCATCAGTGATCGATAATGGAATAATTTTTTTGTAAATAGAGAACACAATTCGTATGGATATAGTCAGTATCGCTTGGGCTGCTCTAATGGTAGTTTTTACATTCTCTCTTTCACTCGTGGTATGGGGAAGAAGTGGACTCTAAGAATCTAATGCAATTCTCAATCAATCGTTTTGTTCCAAATCATTCAATAATGAAAATATCTTCGATTTCGTAAGGACCTAGGAATATTGAGTTCTTCCTATCCCGAAAATTGAATATTCGTTCTATAGAACGATTTTTTCTTCTTTTATAGAACTCTTTTCCCTTTCTTTCCGCAAGGGATATGCATAATAGAATCAATTTCTTACCCTTTTCCTATGAGAAATTGGATTCTTCCTCAATCTCAAGTTTTGATGAACTAGTTCTTCTCTCAAATGAACCGAGAATCTCGTTCTCTCCAATCAATTTCTTTTCGAAATGAAAAGATCGATTGGGTTGATTTCGGATGCGCCTGTCCTATCCTCTTTTTGTGATATATCCAGGATCTTTATACTTAGGCTCATGTCAGACTCGGTCGGTTCTACCTATCCATGTTCTACAGAGAGGGCAGAAATCAAAACCAAAAACGTATGAATTAGTCTACATTTTCCTCAGATAATTTCAAATTGATCTAATTTGATACAGATCTGTTCTCGGATAAATATGGAGCATATTGAGCTATCTTAACCATAGATTCCTTTTCCATATGAATGATTTTTATCATGCCATTTCAAGTTCCATATCCACTATGCCCGCCCCATAGAAGTATATTAAACTTCGATCCAAAACGATATTTTTAAAGTACGTTCAGAATCAAATCTCTGCCCTGTATCTATTAGGTCTCTATTTTTAAAGGGCATATAGAAGTCTACCTATTGCGATTAGCCCTGTCTCTGCTACGGCACCAGGTCTTAATCCTATATATATATATATATATATTAGAGGGTATAGAATGTAGTATTTCTATCTAAAATAGAGAATTTTTCCCATAGGGACAAATGCTATTCAGATATATCCATAGATATAGATATATATGCAATGCGGAATAGGTAGTACGAAAGAAAGGGCTATATAACCCTTTCTTTCGTACTACCTATTCTCAGAATCAATTTATACCCCGTGATATAATTGATAAATACAACTTATCGCCTATTACTTATCATCTATTTAAGATTAAGGATTTGGATCCTTTCAATTTATCTAGTCATGAGTAAAAACTCAAATTCGGTATGAATCAATTGCTTTCACTGACTGTTTTTACGTAAATGATAAGTAGAAAAGCAGTAGGAACTGAAATGAACAGTACAATAGCGATAAATGCGAGAATATTTACTTCCGTGATCTTATCATTTTCACTTCGTTCTACAATAACTCGAGATTTGATCTCATAAAGATGATGAATCCCTTTTAAGGATCCATAAATGTGATTGATTGAATCCCTGGAGTATGAGATTGGACGAATAGAATCAATTTGAATAGCAAAATCTGATGGATCTAATGAATTACTCAATGGAAATGAGTATAACATAATATGATCCTTTATTCATACCGGATCCAGTAATTTGATTCCCAATCGATCATATTTGTCCCACTCAACTCATATAGTCACATTTATCGCCTTACTTATGCAATAAGATTTTGCCACTAATACAGATTCTATTGGACATAGGCCTAAGCGTTACAGATATGGTAGGGATATGAGGGAAGAATCACCCTGAACGGGTGAAGTTAATGATAATCCAAATTGCTATTCGGAAGACAGAAAAGTAGGATAAAGACCGATTCGATGAATAGTATTAAGAATCTCATATTCTGATCAATTTCCTATTTTGATAGGACCAATTGGGTAGGGAAAACCCTACATCATTGGAGAGAGTACATCTTTATCAGTACCCCGTATGTCCCAATATGAGATGTATATATGGAGAATCGATCCTACGGATCGAGGAAATGAACAAGGATGGATCGGACAGTTCTCCCGATTCGAGTAGGAGAGATACCCAAAATTGCACTAATTCCCCATGACAAAGAAATGATAGTTCAAATTTTCTCCGGGGGGATAACCCATGACCCAGGAACTATAAAAACTATTTTGAATAGGAAGTCCAAGGATCATTCAATTCTTACATGAGAATTCTTAAAAATTGCAGTGTTCAAGGATCTATGATATGGCTGGTCATGAGAAAAAGATACTAGCGAGTGTGGAATAATAACAATATTAGACATGTCTTTTAGAATGAACAGGAAAGAGATGGAGGGGTGTATACTGGGTATCATCAGGAATGATCTAGAGGGACCGACCTCCACGAGATTATTACTTGGGAAGACTACCTCTGTGTTCCTCTCAGATCTCTCTATACTCCCACGAATATCTGTTCAGAGAATGAAATATTTCATGAGGTAAATAGGTGTTTGTGTTGTCACAAATCACCATGAGAATGAAATGTTCTTACCAAAATGGTTACAGAATTAGAGAATCCATTCTGGATTTGATGGATATCTATCCACATCTATATCTACATAGATGTCTATAGACATGGATGAATATGGGTTTTTTCTACCGCAAAATGCGTTTACCCCCATTCTTTTTTTTTTTATTCTTCTTCAGATGATTTAGAAGAGGAATTGATCAACTTATTGGATCGGGACTGACGGGACTCGAACCCGCAACTTCCGTCTTGACAGGACGGTACTCTGACCAATTGAACTACAATCCCAATAGGTGCACAGTACAGTACATTTACTATCAGATTCTTAATACAGATTAGATTAGTGCCAGATCAATGAAAGATCTGATCTTTCTCTTTCTCTTCCTTCTATTATCCCTTTTCCTTTCATTTAAAAAATACCCATTCGTTCTGTTCCATATCCATATAGATATATACACATATCTATATAACACATATCTATATAAAGATATAGACAGATCGGGGATTCAATAACCAGTTACCTTTCCATCAATATCGAAGATTGACATGAATATTTCATATCGATGATGGGTTGGTAAAGTTGGCATTGGGTCGAGCTGGATTTGAACCAGCGTAGGCATATTGCCAACGAATTTACAGTCCGTCCTCATTAACCACTCGGGCATCGACCCAGGAACAATGAATTGAAAGTGTTTGGAATACCAAATAAGTATTCCTGGAGAAAGATTCCCATAGTACCCCTAGGGGAAGTCGAATCCCCGCTGCCTCCTTGAAAGAGAGATGTCCTGGGCCACTAGACGATAGGGGCCTGCCTATCGTCATAATAGGCAAATTTCTGTGAAATTGTCAATAGTATGGCCCGAAGAATTTTTTCTATGCCAGTGGTTTTATATCATTATTGTATTGCTCGTTCGTGAACTCCCACATGTATTACGAAATAGATAATTATCACGAAATAGAGAATCTACCCGGTAAGGTTTTATAGATACCAACAGGAAATGGTCACAACCCCATTTGAGAATTCGATTTTCAAATTTGATTACTTCTTCGTGTTTGCGCAAGGCCACCTATACATTCCGTTGAACAACGATAGGTAATATTTAGGAGATGTTCCTTCTACCAATATTGCGTTCTTCATATAAGATAAGGACCCCCCGACTAATTTGCGGAATCGAAGAATATTCATATTGGTTCTGAGAAAAAAAAAAAAAAGTAAGTGAATCTGACCCATTAAGTTAGGGATGTATCAGCTACTCTGATACCGAGATTTGATGGAGATTATGAAAGTGGATCTTTTCGTTGAATTATCCAAAATTGATCGATATTATCGATCGAACTCGCTTATTCAGCTATCGAATGTTTCGTCGAATTAATCGTTATTATCTTCTCTCCCCGGAAAGGGATGAATATGGGAGTGTATTCTGAATCACAGACAAAATGGAATTCCCTTTCTCTTTAACTCTAGGAATAGGTTGATCCATATGTATATAATAGAATCTATATACGAATGTTGAATTCTATCTCGATATATCAAACATTCCCATATTAACGATTTCCCTTTGCTTATTCCACCAATGAGAAATAGATCGAAATTAAGATATAGAGAGAAGAGAAAAAAAAAAAAAAAAAAAAGAAAGGAACTTTGAACTTTTCTATTACAATGGTAAAATAGATAAGTATCCTTTTTCTCTTCGAAGAGAAGGAAAAGGACAAATCTTAGGAATTATTTCCTTTCGTTCTATGGGTTAGAAAAGCATTTACTCCTTCTTGTTCTTGTAAATTCATTCGTATCGGACGAAGATATAGCAATAAGAATATACATAAAGATTGATGGGATCGATAGAAATACTCTTATTGATTTTTCCATAAGATCTTGGAGAGGGTTAAAGAATGAATAATAAATTCAATATTTCAAATATTGAATGGAATAGAGATTGAGAATAGAATCTGATAAAGAACTGAGGGGAAAAGAAAAGCTCACCTGCCTCCGTTATTTCATTGATGTTACTTGATTATTCGAAGATCAGATAGGAACTTAATATGAAAAACTTGGAATCGAGCTATCATGCATTTACCTATATTGGATTGGTTTGGTTCAATGAAAGTGAAATATGTGTGCCAACAAGAAATCTTCGGAACCGAATCTTTTGGGAGGGATGATGGATAATCTGTTGTCCGTAGATGATCAAACCATCGTATACCTTTTGATGATATAGGGTGCTCGGAAATGGTCGAAATAGTTCAATAGGAGGATCACTATGACTGTAGCTCTTGGAAAGTCTTCCAAAGAAGAAAAAAATTTATTTGATATTGCGGATGACTGGCTACGTAGGGACCGTTTCGTTTTTGTGGGTTGGTCTGGTCTATTGCTCTTTCCTTGTGCCTATTTTGCCCTAGGTGGATGGTTCACGGGTACAACCTTTGTAACTTCATGGTATACTCATGGATTGGCCAGTTCTTATTTGGAGGGCTGTAATTTTTTGACCGCCGCAGTTTCTACTCCTGCTAATAGTTTAGCACATTCCCTGCTGCTATTATGGGGTCCTGAAGCACAAGGAGATTTTACTCGTTGGTGTCAATTAGGTGGTCTATGGACTTTCGTTGCTTTTCATGGTGGTTTTGGTCTAATAGGCTTCATGCTACGCCAATTCGAACTTGCTCGATCTGTACAATTGCGACCTTATAATGCAATTGCATTCTCTGCTCCAATTGCTGTTTTTGTTTCCGTATTCCTGATCTATCCATTGGGCCAGTCTGGTTGGTTTTTTGCACCTAGTTTTGGCGTAGCAGCTATCTTTCGATTTATCCTCTTCTTTCAAGGGTTTCATAATTGGACCTTGAACCCATTTCATATGATGGGAGTTGCCGGAGTATTGGGTGCTGCTCTTCTATGTGCTATTCATGGTGCTACTGTGGAAAATACTTTATTTGAAGATGGTGATGGTGCAAATACGTTCCGTGCTTTTAACCCAACTCAAGCTGAAGAGACCTATTCCATGGTCACCGCTAACCGCTTCTGGTCTCAAATCTTTGGAGTTGCTTTTTCCAATAAACGTTGGTTACATTTCTTTATGTTATTTGTGCCAGTGACCGGTTTATGGATGAGTGCCATTGGAGTAGTTGGTCTAGCTCTAAACTTACGTGCCTATGACTTTGTTTCCCAGGAGATCCGTGCAGCAGAAGATCCTGAATTTGAGACTTTCTATACAAAAAATATCCTCTTAAACGAAGGTATTCGTGCTTGGATGGCGGCTCAGGATCAGCCTCATGAAAACCTTATATTCCCTGAGGAGGTTCTACCCCGTGGAAACGCTCTTTAATGGAACTCTAGCTTTAGCTGGTCGTGACCAAGAAACCACCGGTTTCGCTTGGTGGGCCGGTAATGCTCGACTTATCAATTTGTCTGGTAAATTACTTGGGGCCCACGTAGCCCATGCCGGATTAATTGTATTCTGGGCTGGAGCAATGAACTTATTTGAAGTGGCTCATTTCGTACCGGAAAAGCCTATGTATGAACAAGGATTGATTTTACTTCCCCATCTAGCTACTCTAGGATGGGGAGTAGGTCCTGGTGGGGAAGTCGTGGACACTTTTCCATATTTTGTATCTGGGGTACTTCACTTGATTTCCTCTGCAGTTCTAGGTTTCGGTGGTATTTACCATGCACTTATAGGACCCGAAACTCTCGAGGAATCCCTTCCATTTTTTGGTTATGTATGGAAAGATAGAAGCAAAATGACCACAATTTTAGGTATTCACCTAATCTTGCTAGGTGTTGGTGCTTTTCTTCTAGTGCTCAAGGCTTTGTATTTTGGAGGTGTATATGATACCTGGGCTCCTGGTGGTGGGGATGTAAGAAAAATTACGAACCTGACTCTTAGCCCAAGTGTTATATTTGGTTATTTACTCGAGTCCCCCTTTGGGGGAGAGGGATGGATTGTTAGTGTGGACAATCTAGAAGATATAATTGGGGGACATGTATGGTTAGGTTCTATTTGTATCTTCGGGGGTATCTGGCATATCTTAACCAAACCTTTTGCATGGGCCCGTCGTGCGTTTGTATGGTCTGGAGAAGCTTACTTGTCTTATAGCTTAGGGGCTCTCTCTGTCTTTGGTTTCATTGCTTGTTGTTTTGTTTGGTTCAACAATACAGCTTATCCCAGTGAATTCTATGGGCCTACCGGCCCAGAAGCCTCTCAAGCTCAAGCGTTCACTTTTCTAGTTAGAGACCAACGTCTTGGAGCTAATGTGGGGTCCGCCCAGGGACCTACCGGTTTAGGTAAATACCTTATGCGTTCTCCTACCGGAGAGATTATCTTCGGAGGAGAAACAATGCGCTTTTGGGATCTTCGTGCTCCCTGGTTGGAACCTCTAAGGGGTCCTAATGGTTTGGACCTGAGTAGGCTGAAAAAAGACATACAGCCTTGGCAAGAACGACGTTCGGCGGAATATATGACTCATGCTCCTTTGGGTTCTTTGAATTCCGTGGGTGGTGTAGCTACCGAGATTAATGCGGTAAATTATGTATCTCCCCGAAGTTGGTTGGCTACCTCTCATTTTGTTTTAGGATTTTTCTTTTTCGTGGGCCATTTGTGGCATGCGGGAAGGGCTCGTGCAGCTGCAGCAGGATTCGAGAAAGGAATTGATCGTGATTTCGAACCTGTCCTTTCCATGAACCCTCTTAACTAGAACAAGAGATCAAATTGATGAAAGAGAGAGATCGATTCAATTTCATTGCATCTCCCAATCGGTATAGGGGTATCATTAAATACTCCCCTTCCAACTTGACCTTGTAGCTCGGCTATATTCAGCCGAGCTATTCTCTTTTTGGTATGGGCCAGGCCGATAAGTTGAATTGTTCAACAAACAAAAGGAGAGAGAGGGATTCGAACCCTCGATAGTTTTTTGTAACCATACCGGTTTTCAAGACCGGAGCCATGAACCACTCGGCCATCTCTCCCGGGGATAATTTTTATTTTACTCCCCCAGGGAATATCTGCCTATATGGTTTATACCATGACCGTATATGCATAGATTGATGCATGTATATGACATATACCTATACCTATATATGACATAGGATTCTTTATCATGATCATCTGGAAAAAGAATTTCCCTCCTCCTTCACGCCCGAATAAGAATTCGATGGCCATGGTGCATTTGGGGAAAATTTCGCCGGATGGGGATCGGATGGTATAGTCCATTTCACCCGTCGGAAGCTTGTGGGGTCACAAACATGACTATTGCTTTCCAATTGGCCGTGTTTGCATTAATTGCTATTTCATTCCTCCTAGTGATTGGTGTACCTGTCGTACTTGCCTCTCCTGATGGTTGGTCAAGTAACAAAAATGTTATATTTTCGGGTGCATCATTATGGATTGGATTAGTCTTTTTGGTAGGTATCCTTAATTCTTTCATATCTTAAATTGGAAATGTTTCGGGTTAGAATTTCCTCCCCACTCAGATGGCATTCTAGTTCTGAAGGGCATTTGGTATAAGTTCCAAGAAACAAAATAAAAGTGTTCGAGGGAGGGGTTCTTTCGCTATAATGTAACATTATTACATAAATGGTATCTAAACATATACAAATGAGATATCTATCTATATCTATAGATATGTTCATATCTATAGATAGATAGATATATCTATATAGAAACATATATGTTATATATATGTGTATATCGGAATGACTAAGAGCGGGTATGGTTGAGTGGTAAAATTTCTCCTTGCCAAGGAGAAGATGCGGGTTCGATTCCCGCTACCCGCCCATTCAAAGTAATGGAATAGGATAATTAATAACTCGTGTAGTGTTCATATATTTATCCTACTTCTCATTCCATTCTTAAATGAGAGGATAATCTTTTCCAGACTGTAAATATTCTTTCTGTTCTGGCGGAGACGGGATTTGAACCCGTGACCTCAAGGTTATGAGCCTTGCGAGCTACCAAACTGCTCTACCCCGCACTATCCTTTGATAGGATAATCGAAAATTGACATACCAAACAAGCATTGGACATGCCATCCCCCTATAAGGATAGGGGGACTTTTATTTCTATTCTCACTTTCTATTCTCATAAGAATATTCAAGAGAATATTTTCTCTTCCTACCAACTCGATTTTTTCATCCCGGGCAACAAACATGCGTGGGTCATCTCACGAAGTACATGTCCGGATAGACCGAAGTCCCGATAGTTGGCTCTGGATCTCCCAGTCAGAAAACAACGTCGATGAAGACGTGTAGGTGTACTATTACGTGGTGAGGATTGCAATTTTCTATGAATTTCCCATTTGTCATCTAATGATGAAACTTTGCTTATCTCTCTTTCCAAAGATTGACGAATCGAATGATATTTCTGTTCCAATACTTGTCTCTTTTTCTCTCTTTGAATGAGACTTTTTCTTG